ACAATTCTGTATATTCCATTTACTATAGAAGTTCCCAGGGAATTCATTAAAGGAATGTTTCCAATAAAAATAGTTTGTTCTTGCATATCCCTACCGGTTTTCCAAATTAATCCCGCGGATACATATAATTCAGAAGAATATGTGAGTAATTCATATACAGCATCTCTTTCTTTTATCAAAGGTTCTACCAATTGATATGTTTCCACAAATAATTGAAATTCAATTTCTTGATCTGTATCTTCAATTTTTGGAAACTTATAAAGTTCTTCTGTTAAGCCCTGATCAATGAATCTACAAAATCCTTCAAATTGTATCTGATTCAAACCAGGTATTGTAGACATTCCTTCATTTCCATCCCCGAGCATTTTGAATTTCCTATTAATCGAAAAAATTCCATTATTGACCCATTCTTCATCAAATCATATGGATTGATCTAGCAATGATGGAATTTCTATTGTGTTTACTGAATCACATGAAATTTTAACCAACTCCAGATATGTAATGTAAAAAATGTATCTGAACGGAGGAAAAAAGAGACAAATTTGATACTGAAATTTGAATTTGTAACAGATACAAATGGAAGGGAATTGAGAAATTCCACTTAGACTTATGGACTTTTGTCTAGAATCTCAAAATAAAGTGATTCAATTTCTACCATTTTTATGATATTACATATTCCAATCCTATTGGATACCAAAAAAAGAAATGGATTCCATTCAGGATTTGATCTGTTCGATGAGATAAAGACATAATAACCATCGACTCTCTATTTTTGTTTGATGCTTTTTGAGCACTTAACCTTTTCGTGGATTCTATCTATTGTTCAACAAAAAACAAAGAATTCTCATAAAAGAAAGATCTTTTTACCTATTTTTTATTTTAGTAGAATACGATTGAAGTGCATAACATAGTAAGAGGGCTTGTATTTATTAAACATGCGTAGATAGCTATCTATATTGATTTCTGCAGTTCTATTCGGGAAAGCCCTATATCCAAATTTCGATTTTCTATTCAATCAATTCAATGAAAAATGGAAGGACTACAATAAATTTCCTGAGAATTGCCTATAGGCATCATATATAGATAAGATACCCATTCATTTGTAGAACAATTTCTGTTCTGGGGTTTACATATACTTCTATTTGCTGTTATAATTGAAATTGGAAAGGATTTTTTTTTTGAAAAGAATCAATACTGATTAGTTATGTATCAATTTCGATTTTCTTATATAATGAAAAGACCACTTGTCAAAGACAATTTTCGATTCAAATCCAAGAATCATTTATGAATTTACAGTCACATTTACATTTAATAGTTAATGGTTCCAATTTGTCCCGAATTTTTCATTTTGTGACTGAAAAAGCACATTTTTTTTTTAGAATTTTGAATATAAAAGAGAGGGAAAGTTTTTAGATACAAGATGAAAGTACAATAAAAAAAAAGAAGTTTAGTAATTGCTCCACCCCAAGCAAGGGGGGAATATTTTCATCTATTTCGTATGGTATCATTTTGGCGGCATGGCCGAGCGGTAAGGCGGGGGACTGCAAATCCTTTTTCCCCAGTTCAAATCCGGGTGTCGCCTGATTAACAAAAAACTAACTCGAAATCCCTTATTTTTTGATTTTACTGATATAACTCGCTGCATTTTTCCTGAGCAGAAGCAAACGGAGGAAAGGGACTCTTGATACTTGCTCGATTCTAAACATCTGGAAGGTCGGTTCTCTAGAGCTAAAGTGTTGTAAATCCTTGCCTCTAGGATTCTTAGTGGTAGAACTTTTATATAAAGTTCGACTAGTAATCTAGTGTTTTAATTACTAGGTTTTGAATTAGATTGGATAGTCCGACGAAAAATCGAATTAGTGGTTGTGGAAAGGGCTGAAGATACTTTCTATACAGACTCCTGGCAGTCTCTAAGTATTGAGGCATTCAATAAATATGGAATTCGATGGAAAATTGGCTTTTCGATATCAAATGCAAAAATCAATTCTTTCTTTTCAATAAACCCTAAATGGAATAGATGGTCCTCCGATTGTTTCACAGAAACAACCTTTAGACAGTAAGGATTAGATCAAATGGGAAATAAAGGTATTGATAGATAATGATCTATCTTGATTCGATATTTTTAGCCCTTTAATCTTAATTAAGATTAAGAACAAGAAAAGAAAGAATAGGTCTTATTTTTCCTACATCTTATTCCTACATCTTAGTAGGATTTGATTCCCTTGATACTTCCAAATGGGTCACTGCCTATTTTGCTTGTGCTTAACTCCGATTCTACTAGAAAAATCATATCCTCTACGAACTTGTTAGAAGCGAATTTATTGGATCCTTTCATCAACGGTCTTGGGTCATAATCCCTTTTTGACTCTGCGCCAGTGATTCCACTATTATTAGTGAACAATAATGGAATAATTCCTTCATAGATATAGGGGACATAATTTACATGGATATAGTAAGTCTTGCTTGGGCTGCTTTAATGGTAGTCTTTACATTTTCCCTTTCACTGGTAGTATGGGGGAGAAGTGGACTCTAGAGGTAATACTAATTGAATTGAGGAATCAAACCGTAGCGATTCCTTTCTAGATCGTTTTGCAAAGTCTTTTTTTTATTTGTTTACCTCTTTCTCTTTACTGGTCAAAGAGAAAAAAAGTTCTGTTATGAAGTGGATACGCACCTTGTATGGTAAAGTAAGATATACATAAAATAAGATATACATAGCGGTTGTTCAAAGAGAGACTGCGCATAATAAGATCTTACCTTGGGCAAGTCACATATTGCGCACTTACTTTATCACTTGTTTTCTTATTTTATTTGAAAAATTTTATTTATGCTATGCTTTGTTGACTCATTTCATATCATGACTCAAGAGTTCAAAATGATGGATTTGAGTCTTTCTTTTCAAAATCTGAAGAAATTCTCAGAGATCCTTTTGGATCATCCGTTAACTGTTCGATCAATTACTTTTTCGGAATGCTAAAAGAAAATTACTGGATTTTCTTTTATTAATATACGCCCATACCATTTTTCCTCATTGATTCTTTCGATGGATACCGAAATTCCTATTGAAAATAATCTGAAATCTAGGAACTAGAACCGTAATATTAAGAATTGCCTTTCGATTGATTATTATAGATGAAGCAAAGAAATAGAATCGTAATGCTATGTACATTACCTATATCAATACGTATATCAAAAAGATATAGATTCGAAATTAATCTATATTAATCCTGTATTTTTATACAGTACTAATATAGTACAACTTGTTCCATTACAATAATAGCTAGTATGGTAGAAAGATTCATATATTTCTTTCTACCATACTAGCTATCGGATCTCATAGAATACTATACCGCCGATTCTAGTCTGCCAATTTCATTTAAGACGCGAGATGGAAATCCTTTTTTTTCTTCAATCATTGACTAAGAAAAGAAGTCAAGTTTGATTCAAATTAATCACTTTGACTGACTGTTTTTACGTATATTATAAGCAAAAACGCAGTAGGAACTAGAATGAAAAGTGCAGTAGCAATAAATGCGAGAATATTTACTTCCATAATCTCATTGTTTTTTTTTATTTGGCAATAACTCGGGATTTAATCCCATAGAGATGATAAATCTTTCGCCCGTCGATTCAATGGGATGAATTACACCTCGATGATATTGAATCGGATCAATATCATGAATAACAATATCTGAGCTATCAAATCAATTCATCGTCGAGAATTGAATAGTATAACATAGGAAGATCTTTTATCCATACCGAATAAAAAATTCCTGATCCAACCCCTTTATTTTTCTTTTGTATTTGGATTTCTCCTTCTTTTCCATTCTTGTTTTTCTATAACCTATCGCTATTTCTTATACAATTATTTGCTTAAGTATCATTTAACCGCTCTTACATTTCCATTGGTTACAAACAAAACTAAACAAATGGTTACAAACAAAACTAAACAAAGAATAGAAGCGAAATAGAAAAGTAAGGGGTTAAGTACTTTTTTTAATGATCTAATTTTTGTGGAAAACAAATAAGTATGATAAAAATAAGTACAAGTATAAGGGATAAGGGATAAAAAAGATCTAATATTCTATTAAAATCACTCTATTTCGAATTTTTTCTTTTTGCGAAAGTACGCCCTCCCCTTAAAAAAAAAAATTATAAAAAAAAAGATTATTCATCCCCCTCTCTCTAAGAGAGGCTGTGATCTTTATTTCATTAATATACTCGTTATTTGGATTAATAATGGGACGCATATATCAAAGGATCCGTGTTCAATTTGAATGAGATAGATTGTTTCAAATTCAAACTAGTAATTGAAGTTACACAAACTCGGAACCTGAAAAGGAAAGATTTTGAATCTTAAAATAAAAGTCAAAGTATTCTAATTATGTTAAATGCATTTTGGATCATACAAGAAATTCATTCTATTTGTGTATGTGTTACCGGTATATATTAAATATATGGTAATCTATTCTATTACTCGCACCGGGGGCAATCGCAAAAGCCAGACCCAGTACGTTATCGGTATCTCTTGGAATCTCAAATATGATACTACCAATAGTTGTAGCAATCCACATACGTCTCTCTACCATCAATCATTATTGGGTGAGGGAATGGAAATTTTCGTAGTTGTTTGATGAGAAATGGGAAACGAAAATCAAATAAATAAAAAATAAATAAAAAAAAAGAGGAATGTCCGGGGGGAATCAAATTCACTATTTGTATCCCTTTCACATTCCAATGGAGAAATGAATTAATGTATTTTTCATTGGATTTGATTTCGTCGGGACTGACGGGGCTCGAACCCGCAGCTTCCGCCTTGACAGGGCGGTGCTCTGACCAATTGAACTACAATCCCAGGGAAATAAAGTGTAGAGTATACATACTCTTATGATTGCATGGAAACCATTTCTATTTAGATTAGAATCGCCGTCTTATAACTGTAACAGAGGCGCGAGTGATATGTTGCTATCTCTACGCGGGGGTACTTTAGTGAGAGCAAC